GTGGCAATCACCCGCTGATTTTTCTCAACCAATCATAAAGACATCGGCACCCTTTATTTAGTATTCGGTGCCTGAGCTGGAATAGTTGGTACAGCCCTTAGTCTTCTCATCCGAGCTGAACTGAGCCAACCCGGAGCTCTTCTGGGAGACGACCAGATTTACAATGTTATTGTTACAGCACACGCATTTGTAATAATTTTCTTTATAGTAATGCCAATTATGATTGGAGGCTTTGGAAACTGACTAATTCCTCTAATAATCGGAGCCCCTGACATAGCATTCCCCCGAATGAATAATATAAGCTTCTGACTACTCCCCCCTTCATTCCTGCTTTTACTAGCCTCCTCAGGAGTAGAAGCTGGTGCCGGGACAGGATGAACGGTGTACCCACCCCTCGCAGGTAACTTAGCACACGCAGGGGCTTCTGTAGACCTAACTATTTTCTCACTTCATCTAGCAGGTATTTCCTCAATTCTAGGGGCCATTAACTTCATTACAACTATTATCAACATAAAACCTCCTGCTATTTCCCAATACCAAACACCTCTATTCGTGTGAGCTGTCCTTATTACAGCCGTCCTTCTTCTCCTATCTCTACCTGTCCTGGCAGCAGGAATTACCATGCTACTAACAGATCGTAATTTAAACACAACATTCTTCGATCCAGCAGGTGGTGGAGACCCAATTCTTTACCAACACCTATTCTGATTCTTCGGTCACCCAGAAGTATACATTCTAATTCTACCAGGCTTTGGAATAATCTCCCACATTGTTGCCTATTATTCCGGGAAAAAAGAACCTTTCGGTTATATAGGAATGGTTTGAGCCATGATAGCAATCGGTCTGCTAGGATTCATCGTCTGAGCCCACCACATGTTTACAGTTGGAATGGATGTTGACACACGTGCATACTTTACATCTGCCACAATGATTATCGCCATTCCAACAGGTGTAAAAGTCTTCAGCTGACTAGCTACACTGCACGGAGGGGCTATTAAATGAGAAACACCTCTCCTGTGAGCCCTAGGGTTTATCTTCCTCTTCACTGTAGGTGGACTAACAGGAATCGTTTTAGCCAACTCATCATTAGACATTGTTCTTCATGATACTTACTACGTAGTAGCCCACTTCCATTATGTCCTCTCAATAGGAGCCGTATTCGCCATCGTAGCTGCTTTCGTACACTGATTCCCCCTCTTTACAGGATATACACTCCACAGCACCTGAACTAAAATCCACTTCGGAGTTATGTTCCTAGGCGTAAACCTAACATTCTTCCCACAACATTTCCTTGGGCTAGCTGGAATGCCTCGACGATACTCAGACTACCCTGACGCCTATACACTATGAAATACCGTCTCTTCCATTGGCTCCCTAATTTCCTTAGTTGCAGTAATCATGTTCCTCTTCATTATTTGAGAAGCATTTACTGCTAAACGAGAAGTTATGTCAGTAGAACTAACCACAACTAATGTGGAATGACTACACGGCTGCCCTCCTCCATATCACACATTTGAAGAGCCTGCCTTTGTCCAAGTCCAATCGAACTAACGAGAAAGGGAGGAATTGAACCCCCATCTACTGGTTTCAAGCCAGTCACATAACCACTCTGTCACTTTCTTCATAAGATACTAGTAAAGATATTACACCGCCTTGTCAAGGCGAAGTCGCGAGTTAAACTCTCGCGTATCTTGGGCATAGCCAGAATGGCACATCCCTCTCAACTAGGATTCCAAGATGCGGCTTCACCCGTTATAGAAGAGCTCCTTCACTTCCACGATCATGCCCTAATAATTGTTTTTCTAATTAGCACACTTGTACTTTACATTATTGTGGCAATAGTCTCCACCAAACTAACCAACAAATATATTCTCGACTCCCAAGAAATCGAAATTATTTGAACTGTCCTCCCTGCAGTAATTCTTATTCTAATTGCCCTCCCATCACTACGAATTCTTTACCTTATAGATGAAATCAACGACCCGCATCTTACCATTAAAGCAATAGGTCACCAATGATACTGAAGCTACGAATACACAGACTACGAAGACCTTGGCTTCGACTCCTACATAATCCCCACTCAAGACCTTACCCCAGGTCAATTCCGTCTCCTAGAAGCAGACCACCGAATAGTTATCCCAGTTGAATCCCCTATTCGTGTGCTCGTTTCAGCCGAAGACGTTCTACACTCATGAGCAGTACCAGCACTAGGCGTAAAAATAGACGCAGTGCCTGGCCGACTAAATCAAACAGCCTTTATTACATCCCGCCCTGGTGTATTCTACGGTCAATGCTCCGAAATCTGCGGTGCGAACCACAGCTTTATACCAATTGTTGTTGAAGCCGTCCCACTAGAACACTTTGAAAACTGATCCTCTATAATACTCGAAGACGCCTACACTACGAAGCTAAACAGGGCATAGCGTTAGCCTTTTAAGCTAAAGACTGGTGACTCCCAACCACCCGTAGTGACATGCCTCAGCTCAACCCCGCCCCTTGATTTATAATCCTAGTATTTTCTTGATTTATTTTCCTAACACTAATCCCCCCAAAAGTCCTAGCTCATACCTTCCCAAACGAGCCCTCAACTCAAAGCGCTGAAATGCCTAAAACAAAAGCCTGAAACTGACCATGACACTAAGCTTCTTCGATCAATTTATGAGCCCCACATACTTAGGTATTCCACTTATCGCCCTTGCCCTGGCCCTCCCATGAATACTTTACCCCACCCCATCAGCCCGATGATTAAACAACCGACTTCTAACACTCCAAGGTTGATTCATTAACCGCTTTACTCAACAACTTCTCCTGCCATTAAATCTAGGAGGACATAAATGAGCCACCTTACTGACCTCCCTAATAATTTTCCTCATTACACTTAATATGCTTGGACTGTTACCATATACATTTACACCCACCACACAACTTTCACTCAACATAGGCCTTGCAGTTCCCCTTTGACTTGCAACCGTAATTATTGGGATACGAAACCAACCCACCCACGCCCTAGGCCACCTCCTGCCAGAAGGAACACCTACCCTCCTAATCCCAATTCTTATTATTATCGAAACCATTAGCCTATTTATCCGACCTCTGGCCTTAGGAGTCCGGCTAACTGCTAACCTAACAGCAGGCCACCTTTTAATCCAGCTAATCGCAACTGCCGCATTTGTCCTTCTCCCACTAATACCTACAGTCGCTATCCTTACAGCCACTCTTCTCTTCCTCCTAACACTCCTTGAAGTCGCTGTTGCTATAATCCAGGCATACGTATTTGTACTTCTTCTAAGCCTTTATCTACAAGAAAACGTCTAATGGCCCACCAAGCACACGCATACCACATAGTTGACCCCAGCCCATGACCATTAACAGGAGCAGTGGCGGCCCTCCTAATAACTTCTGGCCTTGCTATCTGATTCCACTTCCACTCCACCACCTTAATAGTTTTAGGAACAATACTACTTCTCCTTACTATGTACCAATGATGACGGGATATCGTACGAGAAGGAACATTTCAAGGACACCACACACCACCAGTCCAAAAAGGACTCCGTTACGGAATAGTACTATTCATCACCTCAGAAGTCTTCTTTTTCCTAGGATTTTTCTGAGCCTTCTACCACTCAAGCTTAGCCCCAACCCCAGAACTAGGAGGTTGCTGACCCCCTACTGGCATCACCACCCTTGACCCCTTCGAAGTTCCCCTATTAAATACAGCCGTACTCCTAGCCTCAGGCGTTACAGTAACCTGAGCCCACCACAGTATTATAGAAGGAGAACGAAAACAAGCAATTCAATCTCTCACTCTAACTATTCTACTCGGCTTCTACTTCACCTTCCTCCAAGCCATAGAATACTATGAAGCCCCTTTTACCATCGCAGATGGAGTTTATGGCTCTACCTTCTTTGTAGCCACAGGCTTCCACGGCCTCCATGTAATTATTGGCTCCACATTCTTAGCTGTCTGCCTTCTCCGACAAATCCAATATCACTTTACATCTGAACATCACTTCGGATTTGAAGCAGCCGCATGATACTGACATTTTGTAGATGTCGTATGATTATTCCTTTATATCTCTATCTACTGATGAGGCTCATAATCTTTCTAGTATAAAGTTAATATAAGTGACTTCCAATCACCCGATCTTGGTTAAACTCCAAGGAAAGATAATGAATTTGGTCCTCACAACCATCGCCATTACTGCCATCCTTTCTGTTATCCTAACAATTGTCTCCTTCTGACTCCCACAAATAAACCCTGACTACGAAAAATTATCACCATACGAATGTGGTTTTGATCCCCTAGGAACAGCCCGACTTCCATTCTCCCTCCGTTTCTTCTTAGTCGCTATTCTATTTCTACTCTTCGACCTAGAAATTGCACTCCTCCTGCCCCTTCCTTGAGGAGATCAACTTAACTCCCCACTCCTCACATTCACCTGGGCAATTACTATTCTACTCCTACTCACCCTGGGCCTCGTCTATGAATGAACCCAAGGAGGACTAGAGTGAGCCGAATAGGCAGTTAGTTTAATAAAAACATTTGATTTCGGCTCAAAAACTTATGGTTCAAGTCCATAATTGCCTTATGACCCCTGTTCACTTTACCTTCTCCTCTGCCTTTATTCTAGGCCTAATTGGACTAACATTCCACCGAACCCACCTCCTCTCCGCTCTCTTATGCTTAGAAGGAATAATACTCTCTCTATTTATTGCCCTCTCCCTATGAGCACTTCAACTAGACTCTACTGTATACTCAGCCTCCCCTATGCTCCTTCTAGCATTTTCTGCGTGTGAAGCCAGCGCAGGCCTAGCCCTCCTTGTAGCAACCGCACGTACACACGGAACCGACCGCCTACAAAGCCTAAACCTCCTACAATGTTAAAAATCCTCATCCCAACTATCATGTTAATCCCAACAATCTGACTTTCCCCGGCCAAATGATTGTGAACCACCGCCCTCAACCAAAGCTTAATTATTGCCCTAATCAGCCTCACCTGACTAAAAAACTCATCAGAAACAGGATGATCCGCACTTAACCCTTATATAGCAACAGACCCCCTCTCAACCCCCCTTCTTGTCCTTACCTGCTGACTTCTTCCCCTAATAATCTTAGCAAGCCAAAACCATACAAAAACCGAACCCCACAACCGCCAACGAACATACATCTCTCTACTTACGACCCTTCAAATCTTCCTTATTATAGCCTTTGGCGCCACAGAAATTATTATATTTTACGTAATATTTGAAGCTACTTTAATTCCCACCCTCATCCTCATCACCCGATGAGGCAACCAAACAGAACGACTAAACGCTGGCACTTATTTCCTATTCTATACCCTAATAGGGTCCCTCCCCCTCCTAGTTGCCCTTCTACTTCTTCAAAACAACACAGGCACCCTTTCAATACTTACCCTTCAATACGCCAAACCCCTACAACTACTCTCCCTTGGAGATAAGTTATGATGAATGGCCTGCCTAATCGCCTTCCTTGTAAAAATACCACTATATGGTGTACACCTTTGACTCCCTAAAGCTCACGTCGAAGCCCCCGTTGCCGGTTCAATAGTCCTAGCCGCTGTCCTACTAAAACTAGGAGGCTATGGAATAATGCGCATGCTTGTAGTACTTGACCCCCTTACCAAAGAACTAAGTTACCCCTTCATAATCCTAGCCCTCTGAGGCATTATTATAACCGGCTCCATCTGTTTACGTCAAACAGACCTAAAATCCCTAATTGCCTACTCATCCGTTAGTCATATAGGTCTAGTAGTAGGAGGCATTTTAATTCAAACACCCTGAGGATTTACAGGGGCCCTACTACTAATAATCGCCCATGGCCTTGCATCCTCCGCCCTTTTCTGCCTAGCCAACACCAACTACGAACGCACTCACAGCCGAACTATACTATTAGCCCGAGGCTTACAAATAATTTTACCCTTAATAACCACCTGATGATTTATTGCCAGCTTAGCCAACCTGGCCCTACCCCCTCTACCGAACCTCATGGGAGAACTAATAATTATTACCTCCTTATTTAACTGATCCTGATGATCCCTCCTTCTAACCGGAGCCGGAACATTAATTACTGCGGGTTACTCACTCTACATATTCCTAATAACACAACGAGGCCCCCTCCCACCACACATCATTATACTAGAACCATCCCACTCTCGAGAACATCTCTTAATAACCTTACACCTAATCCCCCTCCTCCTACTCATCCTTAAGCCCGAATTAATTTGAGGATGAATCGCTTGTAGACATAGTTTAATAAAAACATTAGATTGTGATTCTAAAAACAGAGGTTAAAACCCTCTTGTCCACCGAGAGAGGCTCGATAGCAATAAGGACTGCTAATTCTTATCACCCCGGTTAGACCCCGAGGCTCCCTCGTGCTTTTAAAGGATAATAGCTAATCCGTTGGTCTTAGGAACCAAAAACTCTTGGTGCAACTCCAAGTAAAAGCTATGCACCCTACCACACTAATAATAACCTCCAGCCTACTGATTATTTTCACACTACTAATTTACCCTTTACTCACAACCTTCAATCCTACGCCCAAAGAAGCCACTTGAGCCCTCTCACACGTAAAAAATGCCGTAAAGGCAGCCTTCTTTGTTAGCCTAATCCCCCTCTTCCTATTCCTAAACGAAGGAGCAGAAACAATCATTACCAACTGAAACTGAATAAACACATCAACATTTGATATTAACATTAGTTTTAAATTCGACCATTACTCCATTATTTTCATCCCTATTGCCCTCTACGTAACCTGGTCAATCCTGGAGTTTGCATCCTGATATATACACGCAGACCCCAATATGAACCAATTCTTCAAATATTTACTCACCTTCTTAGTAGCCATAATCATTCTTGTGTCAGCCAACAATATGTTTCAACTCTTCATCGGCTGAGAAGGAGTTGGAATTATATCCTTCCTCCTCATCGGATGATGATATGGGCGGGCAGACGCCAACACTGCAGCCCTCCAAGCAGTAATCTATAACCGAGTAGGGGACATTGGACTAATCCTAGCCATAGCATGAATAGCAATAAACCTTAACTCCTGAGAAATACAACAAATATTTGCCTCATCTAAAAACATAGACTTAACCATCCCACTGCTTGGCCTTATCCTAGCCGCCACCGGTAAATCAGCCCAATTCGGACTACACCCCTGGCTCCCCTCCGCAATAGAAGGTCCTACGCCGGTCTCTGCCCTATTACATTCCAGCACTATAGTAGTAGCAGGCATTTTCCTACTAATCCGACTCAGCCCTTTAATAGAAAATAACCAAACCGCCCTATCAATCTGCCTTTGCCTGGGGGCTCTCACAACCCTCTTCACCGCCACCTGTGCCCTAACCCAAAATGACATCAAAAAAATCGTTGCATTCTCTACATCAAGCCAACTAGGCCTGATAATAGTAGCCATTGGCCTAAACCAACCCCAACTAGCATTCCTCCACATCTGCACCCACGCCTTTTTCAAGGCTATACTATTCCTATGCTCCGGGTCAATCATTCACAGCCTAAATGACGAACAAGACATCCGAAAAATAGGAGGAATACATCAACTAGTCCCCGTCACATCTACCTGCCTTACAATTGGCAGCCTCGCCCTCACAGGTACCCCCTTCCTCGCAGGCTTCTTCTCCAAAGACGCTATCATCGAAGCCCTAAACACCTCTTACCTAAACGCCTGAGCCCTTACCCTGACCCTTCTAGCCACATCATTTACAGCTATCTACAGCCTGCGTGTAGTGTTCTTTGTATCCCTTGGCCACCCACGATTTAACCCCCTCTCCCCTATTAATGAAAATGACCCAACGACAATTAACCCTATCAAACGCCTTGCCTGAGGAAGCATTATTGCAGGTCTCTTAATTACATCAAATATTCTACCCACTAAAACCCCTATCATAACCATACATCCCATCCTCAAACTCAGCGCCCTAATTGTCACAATCCTGGGACTCCTAATCGCACTAGAACTTGCCCAACTAACAAGCAAACAATTTAAACCCACCCCAAACCTAACACCACACCACTTCTCAAATATACTAGGGTTCTTTCCTGCAATCATCCACCGACTCACTCCTAAAATAAACCTTATTCTAGGCCAATCGATCGCCAGCCAAATAGTGGATCAAACATGATTGGAAAAAGCAGGACCAAAAGCCCTAGTCTCAATTCACCTTCCACTCGTAACCACAACAAGCAACGCCCAACAAGGTATAATCAAAACCTACTTAACCCTATTCCTTCTAACCCTTACCCTGGCCATTCTTCTAACCCTCCCCTAACTGCCCGAAGCGCCCCTCGACTAAGACCCCGTGTTAACTCTAACACTACAAATAAAGTTAGGAGCAAAACTCAAGCACTAATCACTAGTATTCCTCCCCCTAAAGAATAGACCAACGCAACCCCTCCAACATCACCTCGAAACACAGAAAACTCCTTCAACTCATCCGCCGGAACTCAAGAAACCTCGTATCACCCTCCCCAAAAATAGCTAGACACCAGTAAAACTCCCACTAAATAAGCCACAACATATCCAACCACAGACCGGCTACCTCAACTCTCAGGATAAGGCTCCGCAGCCAAAGCTGCAGAATAGGCAAACACCACTAGTATCCCTCCTAAATAAATTAAAAATAAAACCAGGGATAAAAAAGGCCCCCCATACCCAACCAAAACTCCACATCCCAATCCTGCTACCCCTACCAACCCTAAGGCAGCGAAATAAGGGGACGGATTAGACGCAACCGCAACCAAACCAAGAACTAACCCAAATAAAAATAAAGACATAAAATAGGTCATAATTCCTGCCCGGGCTCTAACCAGGACCAATGACTTGAAAAACCACCGTTGTTATTCAACTACAAGAACTTTAATGGCCAGCCTACGAAAAACCCACCCCCTTCTTAAAACCGCCAACGACGCACTAATCGACCTTCCCGCCCCATCAAACATTTCAGTCTGATGAAACTTCGGCTCACTCCTTGGACTCTGCTTAGCAGCACAAATTCTAACAGGCCTATTCCTTGCCATACATTATACATCCGACATCGCAACAGCCTTTTCATCCGTCACACACATTTGCCGTGACGTAAACTACGGCTGACTAATCCGCAACATACATGCCAACGGAGCCTCCTTCTTCTTCATCTGCATCTACATGCACATCGCTCGAGGACTCTATTACGGATCATACCTGTATAAAGAAACATGAAACGTTGGAGTTGTACTTCTACTCCTAGTCATGATAACTGCCTTCGTAGGTTATGTTCTCCCCTGAGGCCAAATATCCTTCTGAGGAGCAACCGTCATTACAAATCTCCTCTCTGCCGTACCATATGTAGGAAATACACTAGTTCAATGAATCTGAGGTGGATTCTCAGTCGACAACGCCACTCTCACACGTTTCTTTGCCTTCCACTTCCTATTTCCTTTCATCATTGCAGCTATAACAGTTATCCACTTACTCTTCCTCCACGAAACAGGCTCAAACAACCCTGCCGGCCTTAACTCAGACGCAGACAAAATCTCATTCCACCCATACTTCTCATACAAAGATCTTCTAGGATTTGTTGCCCTACTCATGGCCCTAATCTCCTTAGCACTCTTCTCCCCTAACCTATTAGGAGACCCCGACAACTTCACCCCAGCAAACCCCTTAGTCACACCCCCACATATTAAACCTGAATGATATTTCCTATTCGCCTACGCCATCCTACGATCTATTCCAAATAAACTTGGAGGAGTCCTAGCCCTACTATCATCCATCCTAGTACTTATAGTTGTTCCAATCCTACACACCTCAAAACAACGAGGCCTAACATTCCGGCCCCTCACCCAATTCCTGTTCTGAATATTAGTCGCAGACGTAATGATTTTAACATGAATTGGAGGTATACCAGTAGAACACCCATTTATTATTATTGGACAAGTAGCTTCTTTCCTCTACTTCTTCCTATTCTTAGTCCTCTCTCCCCTTGCAGGTTGACTAGAAAATAAAGCCCTTGAATGAGCATGCCCTAGTAGCTCAGCGCCAGAGCGCCGGCCTTGTAAGCCGGACGTCGGAGGTTAGACCCCTCCCTAGTGCTCAAAGAAAGGAGATTTTAACTCCCACCCCTGACTCCCAAAGCCAGGATTCTAAACTAAACTATTCTTTGATTTCCACGACCTCTTATCAAACTTAAAGGGAATTTCCCCGACAATAAGATTTGAGCTATGTATTATCACCATACAATTATATTAACCATACAGGTAATACTAGTAAAACCTTAATTATTTTACACACAAATACATTGGTTTAAATAGATCACCATGCGAATAGTATGAAAGTATGTTTGAAAGATTTAAGACCGAACACATTTAATTCATCAGTTTAGATATACCAAGTAATCAACATTCTATAATATCTCTACAATATTTAATGTAGTAAGAAATCACCAAAATTTGATTTCTTAATGCATATTATTCGTGATAGTCAAGGACATCAATCGTGAGGGTAGCACTTTAATGAATTATTACTGGCATTTGGTTCCTATTTCAGGGCCATAATACTGTAAGTACCCCTAAATATGAATTTTATCAGGCATAAGTTAATGGTGGAGTACATAATAAACCTTTACCCCACATGCCGAGCATTCTCTCCAAAGGGCAATTGGTATTTCTTTTTTAGCTTCCTTTCACTTTACATTCCGGTGCGAAGGATAAAATGATGATTTAAGGTAGTTCATAATCCTTGCCAGAGTTAATGATAGTATTCATGATGATAAACTATTCACCAAATAACCACATATTAGGATATCAAGTGCATAACATATTTCTTTACTAGGCAAATATCCAACATATCACCCCCTGGTTTTTGCGCGTAAACCCCCCTACCCCCCAACACTCCTGAGATCGCTATTATTCCTGCAAACCCCCCGGAAACAGGACAACCTCGAGTGTTATAAGCCTCCCTAATCTAAATTACACTCATTTACATTATTATAATATTGCACATGGCTAGCGTAGCTTAACTAAAGCATAACACTGAAGATGTTAAGATGGACCCTAGAAAGTCCCGCAAGCACAAAGGCTTGGTCCTGACTTTACTATCAACTTTAGCCAAACTTACACATGCAAGTCTCCGCACACCCGTGAGAATGCCCTCAGTCCCCCGCCCGGGGACAAGGAGCAGGTATCAGGCACGCCCCCGCAGCCCAAAACGCCTTGCTCAGCCACACCCCCAAGGGAACTCAGCAGTGATAAACATTAAGCAATAAGTGAAAACTTGACTTAGTTAAAGCAAAGAGGACCGGTAAAACTCGTGCCAGCCACCGCGGTTATACGAGAGGTCCAAGTTGATAATTACCGGCGTAAAGAGTGGTTAGGGAAATATACTAAACTAAAGCCAAACACCTTCAGAACTGTTATACGTACCCGAAGGCATGAAGAACTACCACGAAAGTGGCTTTATTGATCCTGAACCCACGAAAGCTATGTCACAAACTGGGATTAGATACCCCACTATGCTTAGCCATAAACATTGATAGTGTTACACCCCACTATCCGCCCGGGAACTACGAGCAATAGCTTAAAACCCAAAGGACTTGGCGGTGCTTTAGATCCACTTAGAGGAGCCTGTTCTAGAACCGATAATCCCCGTTCAACCTCACCTTTCCTAGTTTTACCCGCCTATATACCGCCGTCGCCAGCTTACCCTGTGAAGGTCTTATAGTAAGCAAAAATGATCTATAATCCAAGACGTCAGGTCGAGGTGTAGCGCATGGAAAGGAAAGAAATGGGCTACATTCCCTACCCCAGGGAATACGAATAATACACTGAAACGCGTATTTGAAGGAGGATTTAATAGTAAGTAGAAAATAGAGTGTCCTACTGAAACCGGCCCTGAAGCGCGCACACACCGCCCGTCACTCTCCCCAAACTCAACCCACTTAATCAAACTTTAAATCATTATTTATGAAAAGGGGAGGCAAGTCGTAACATGGTAAGTGTACCGGAAGGTGCACTTGGAATAATCAGAGTATAGCTAAGATAGAAAAGCACCTCCCTTACACTGAGAAGTCACCCGTGCAAATCGGGTTACCCTGAAGCCCAATAGCTAGCCCACCCACCAAACTAACAACTAAATATAAATAACACTAAATACCCTAAATCATAAACAAACAAACCATTTTTCCGTCCTAGTATGTGCGACAGAAAAGACATCACGTGAGCAATAGAAATAGTACCGCAAGGGAAAGCTGAAAAAGAAATGAAATAAACCATTCAAGCCAAAAAAAGCAGAGACTAAAACTCGTACCTTTTGCATCATGTTTTAGCCAGTAAATTTCAAGCAAAGAGACCTTTAGTTTGACACCCCGAAACTGGACGAGCTACTCCAAGACAGCCCATTGTGGGGCCAACCCGTCTCTGTGGCAAAAGAGTGGGAAGAGCTTTGAGTAGAAGTGACAGACTTACCGAGCCCAGTTATAGCTGGTTGCCTGAGAAATGAATTTAAGTTCAGCCTTCTAGATTCCTAAATCAAACTAAAATATCTATATACGAAGATAGGAAGCTAGAAGAGTTATTCAAAGAAGGTACAGCTCCTTTGAAAAAAGAAACAACTTTACTAGGTGAATAAAGATCATAATAATCAAGGATAAATGTTTTAGTGGGCCTAAAAGCAGCCACCACAATAGAAAGCGTTAAAGCTCAGACATAATAATAAATTCTTACCATATATTCCGATAAACAAATCTAAACCCCTAATCCCCATCAGGCCTACCCATGCACCCATGTGAGAGATCCTGCTAATATGAGTAATAAGAACGCACCTTAGGCGTTCTCCACGCACACGTGTACATCAGAACGGACTATCCCACTGATCTATTACCGGACCCAAAAAAAGAGGGAACTGAATTAACAAAACAACAAACCAGAAAAACACTCAACTTATACTTAACCGTTAACCCCACACTGGAGTGCTTACAAGGAAAGACTAAAAGAATAAGAAGGAACTCGGCAAACACAAGCCTCGCCTGTTTACCAAAAACACCGCCTCTTGCAAAAACAAAGTATAAGAGGTCCCGCCTGCCCTGTGACTATATGTTTAACGGCCGCGGTATTTTGACCGTGCAAAGGTAGCGCAATCACTTGTCTTTTAAATGAAGACCCGTATGAATGGCATAACGAGGGCTTAACTGTCTCCTTTTTCCAGTCAATGAAATTGATCTCCCCGTGCAGAAGCGGGGATAAAACCATAAGACGAGAAGACCCTGTGGAGCTTTAGACACAAGGCAGACCATAAAGAACAGCTCAAAACAAATGGCTATACTCATAAGGACCCCTGCCCAGCATGTCTTTGGTTGGGGCGACCGCGGGGAAAAACAAAACCCCCATGTGGAACGAGAGCACCCCTCTCACAACCAAGAGCTACCCCTCTAAGAAACAGTATTACTGACCAAAAATGATCCGACACAGTCGATCAACGGACCGAGTTACCCCAGGGATAACAGCGCAATCCCCTCCCAGAGCCCATATCGACGAGGGGGTTTACGACCTCGATGTTGGATCAGGACATCCTAATGGTGCAGCCGCTATTAAGGGTTCGTTTGTTCAACGATTAAAGTCCTACGTGATCTGAGTTCAGACCGGAGTAATCCAGGTCAGTTTCTATCTATGCAATGCTCTTTTCTAGTACGAAAGGACCGAAAAGAAGGGGCCCATGCTAAAAGTACGCCTCTCCCTCACTTAGTGAAAACAACTAAAATAACCAAGAGGGCATACCCTATAAGCCCACGAAAATGGCATGTTAAGGTGGCAGAGCCCGGTTATTGCAAAAGACCTAAGCCCTTTCAATAGAGGTTCAAATCCTCTCCTTAACTATGATTACACCTCTAATTACCCACCTACTCAACCCACTAGCCTTCATCGTCCCCGTACTACTAGCCGTTGCATTCCTTACACTACTCGAACGAAAAGTACTAGGTTATATACAATTACGAAAAGGCCCAAACATCGTAGGGCCTTACGGCCTCCTGCAACCTATTGCAGACGGAGTTAAACTATTTATTAAAGAACCAATCCGCCCCTCAACTTCCTCTCCAGTTCTATTTCTAGCCACCCCTATACTTGCACTTACACTAGCCCTAACACTCTGGGCCCCTATACCTATTCCTTACCCAGTAGTTGACCTCAATCTTGGAATCCTGTTCGTACTTGCCCTTTCAAGCCTCGCCGTCTACTCCATCCTAGGATCAGGCTGAGCATCCAACTCAAAATATGCTCTTATAGGGGCCCTCCGAGCAGTAGCCCAAACCATTTCATATGAAGTAAGCCTAGGGTTAATCCTATTAAACGTTATTATTTTCGCCGGCGGATTTACACTACAAACCTTTAACACTGCACAAGAAAGCATCTGACTAATTATGCCCGCCTGACCCCTAGCGGCCATATGATACATTTCAACTCTGGCCGAAACAAACCGGGCACCCTTTGACCTTACCGAAGGTGAATCCGAACTAGTCTCAGGCTTCAATGTAGAATATGCAGGAGGCCCCTTTGCCCTCTTTTTCCTCGCAGAATACGCCAACATCCTTCTTATAAACACACTCTCCACAATCCTATTTCTTGGTGCCTCACACACCCCTACACTGCCAGAACTCACAGCAATAAACATTATAACTAAAGCCGCCCTCCTCTCAATCGTATTCCTCTGAGTCCGAGCCTCCTACCCCCGATTCCGGTACGACCAACTTATACACCTAGTATGGAAAAACTTCCTTCCACTAACACTAGCCCTCGTCGTATGACACCTAGCCCTTCCGATCGCCTTCGCAGGCCTGCCTCCACAACTCTAACCCCAAAGGACTTGTGCCTGAATTTTAAAGGGCCACTTTGATAGAGTGAATCATGAGGGTTAAAATCCCTCCAACTCCTTAGAAAAAGGGGATTTGAACCCATCCTTAAGAGATCAAAACTCTTAGTGCTTCCGCTACACCACTTTCTAGTAAAGTCAGCTAAGTAAGCTTTTGGGCCCATACCCCAAACATGTTGGTTAAAATCCTTCCTCTACTAATGAACCCCTATATCCTAACCACCTTACTATTTAGCTTAGGCCTAGGAACAACCATTACATTTGCAAGCTCCCACTGGCTCCTCGCCTGAATGGGCCTCGAAATAAATACCCTGGCTATCATCCCACTAATAGCACAACAACACCACCCCCGAGCAATCGAAGCAACCACCAAATATTTCCTCACCCAAGCCACCGCAGCCGCAATAATTCTATTTGCTAGCACAACCAACGCATGACTCACAGGCCAGTGAGAAATCCAACAACTAGCCCACCCATTCCCCGCCACAATCCTTACAATAGCCCTGGCCCTTAAAATCGGACTAGCCCCAGTCCACGCCTGATTACCAGAAGTACTACAAGGACTTGACCTCACCACAGGCTTAATTCTGTCCACATGACAAAAATTAGCCCCATTCGCTCTAATCCTTCAAATACAGCCAGGCAACACAGACCTACTAATCCTGTTGGGCCTAACATCCACCCTAGTAGGAGGATGAGGCGGATTAAATCAAACCCAACTACGAAAAATTCTAGCATACTCATCCATCGCCCACCTTGGATGAATAATACTAGTAACCCAATTTATACCCTCACTTGCCCTGCTAACCTTGCTCACATACTTCATCATGACATTCTCAACATTCCTAATCTTCAAACTAAATAACTCAACAAACATCAACACCCTCGCCACCTCATGAGCAAAAGCCCCTGCGCTAACCGCCCTCACCCCCCTTGTACTATTATCCCTAGGAGGCCTCCCCCCTATAACTGGCTTTGCACCAAAATGACTTATTTTACAAGAACTGACCAAACAACAATTTGCCACTACAGCCACCATTGCTGCCCTAACAGCCCTTATCAGCCTATACTTCTACCTCCGCCTATCCTACGCCATAACCCTTACTATATCCCCTAACACCTTATCAGGAACTACCCCCTGACGCCTCCAACCACTACAGACAACCCTCCCCCTGGCCATCACAATTATAGCAACAATTGCCCTACTCCCACTTACCCCAACAGCCCTGGCCCTACTAACCCCTTAAAGGAACTTAGGATAGCATTTAGACCAAGAGCCTTCAAAGCTCTAAGCGGGAGTGAAAATCTCCCAGTCCCTGATAAGACCTGCGGGACATTACCCCACATCTTCTGCATGCAAAACAAACACTTTAATTAAGCTAAGGCCTTTCTAGATGAGAAGGCCTCGATCCTACAAATTCTTAGTTAACAGCTAAGCGCCCAAACCAGAGAGCATTCATCTACTTTCCCCCGCAAAAACAAGTAAGCGGGGGAAAGCCCCGGCAGACGATTAATCTGCTTCTTCAGATTTGCAATCTGACATGGTAACACCTCAAGGCTTGATAAGGAGAGGGCTTAAACCTCTGTATGTGGGGTTACAATCCACCGCCTACCTCAGCCACCTTACCT